CTAGAAGTTGAACAGAAAATTAATAGATTTGCTAAAAAATCATTATCAACAGAAATTGTTGATTTCTTAACTTTCATCAGTAAAATAGATTCAGAAAAAAAAACAAAATATTTGAACTATTTTTATTTTGTAAATAAGGATGCTAATCATCAAAAAATTCGTAGAAAATCAATTAAAATAAAAGAAATCATTAAAAAAGTCCCTCGATGCACATACAAATTAATCACGGATTTGGAACAACAATCAGGAGAACATCAAGAAGACGTTCCAGTAGATCATCAAATTCGCTCAAGAAAAGCGAAACGTGTAGTAATTTTTACTGGTAACAAGCAAGAAACTGATCCTAATACTAATAAGGATATTAATACACCCGATCAAACAGACCAAGTAGCTTTGATGCGCTATGCACAACAATCAGATTTTCGACGAGGTATAATCAAAGGTTCTATGCGGGCTCAAAGGCGGAAAATAGTAATTTGGAAATTGTTTCAAGCAAACGCGCATGCCCCTCTTTTTTTGAACAGAATGAAAAAATCCCCTCTTTTTTCTTTTGATATCTCCGGGTTTATTAAACAAATTTTTAAAAATTGGGTAGGAAAAAGGAAAGTATTCAAAATTGTAGAGTATACAAAAGAGCAAACAAAAAGAAAAGAAAAAAACGAGGAGAACAAAAGAAAGGAGAAAGCACGAATAGAGATAGCAGAGGCCTGGGATAACATACTATTAACGCAAGTAATAAGAGGTTGCATATTAGTAACTCACTCCATTTTTAGAAAATATATTCTATTTCCTTTATTGATAATCGCGAAAAATATTGGACGTATATTCCTATTGCAACTTCCTGAATGGTCTGAGGATTTACAGGACTGGAATAGAGAGATGTATGTTAAATGTACTTATAATGGTGTTCCATTATCAGAAACAGAATTTCCGAAAAATTGGTTGACAGAAGGTATTCAGATAAAAATCTTATTTCCTTTCTGTCTAAAACCTTGGCACAAATCGAAACTACGATACTCTCAGAACAATTTAATGAAAAATAAAAAAGAAAAAGATGATTTTTGTTTTTTAACAGTTTGGGGAATAGAAGCTGAATTTCCTTTTGGTTCACCCCGAAAGCGGCCTTCCTTTTTTAAACCAATTTTCAAGGAATTCGAAAAACAAATTGGAAAATTAAAAAAGAAGTATTTTCTAGTTCTAATAGTTTTCAAAAGAAAAACAAAATCACTTCGAAAAGCTTCAAAAGAAACAAAAAAATGGATTATCAAAAGTGTGAGTTTTATAAAAAAAAAAATAAAAAAACTTTCAAAAGTAAATTCAATTCTATTATTTCAATTAAGAGAAGTATATGAATCGAGTGAAAATAAAGGAGAAAAGGATTCCATAATCAGCAATCAAAAAATTAACAAACCCGTTAGTAAAATTGGATCGACCAATTGGTCAAATTCTTCATTGACAGAAAAAAAGATGAAGGATCTGACTGATAGAAGAAGTAAAATTCGAAATCAAATAGAAACAATTAGAAAAGAGAAGAAAAAAATCACTACAAGAATAAATATAAAAAATATTAGTCCTAATAAAATAAGTTATAATGCTAAAAGATTAGCAAAATGGAAAATATTAAAAAGAATAAATGCTCGATTAATCTCTAAATTATCCCCCTTTTTTAACTTCTTGATTGAAAGAATATACACATATATGTTTTTATCTATCATTAATATTCCCAGAATGAATATAGAACTTTTTATTAAATCAACAAAAAAAATTATTGATAAATTCATTTACAATAATGAAAGAAAGCAAGAAAATATTAATAAAAAAAATAAAAATCCAATTCCGTTTCTATCAACTATAAAAAAGCCACTTGATAGTATTAGTAAAAAAAATTCACATTATTTTTATAACTTATCCTACATGTCACAAGCATATGTATTTTACAAATTATCAAAAATCCAAGTTAGTAACTCGTCTAAATTAAGATCTATTCTTAAATATCAAGGAATCCGTTTTTTTCTTAAGCCTGAAATAAAGGATTCTTGTGAAATAGAAGAGATGTTTCATTCGAAATTAGGAGTTTCGAGTTATAAAATGAATCAATGGAAAGGATGGTTGAAAAGCGGTAATCACTACGATTTATCTCAAATGAGATGGTCTAGATTAATATCAGAAAAGTGGCGAAATAGAGTTCGCCACTGTCGTATGACGAAAAAGGAAAATTTAAGCAAATGGCATTTATATGAAAAAAACGAATTAATTGATTCCAAAAAACAACAAAAAACTGAAGTCTATTCATTAGTGAATAAATCGAATAAAAAAGATAATTTTCAAAAATACCATATATATGATCTTTTATCATATAAATTTTTAAATTATGATTATGAAAATAAAACAGAATGCTTTTTTTCTAGATCTCCGTTTCAAGGAAATAAGAACCAAGAGATTTCTTATAACACACATAAAGACACCCTTTTTGATATGCTGAAGAGTATTTATATCAATAATTTTCTAGGAAAGGTAGATATTCTACCTATGGAAAAAACTGCGGATAGAAAATATTTTGATTGGAAAATTATCAATTTTTCTCTTATACAAAGGGTAGATATTGAAACCTGGATCGCGATCGATATTAATATAAATCAAGATACTCAGATTGGTACTAATAATTCTCAAATAATTAATAAAAAAGATCTTTTTTATCTTATTATTCCAGAAATCAATCCAACAAACTCCCACAAAGTATTTTTTGACTGGATGGGAATGAATGAAAAAATGTTAAAGCATCCCATATCGAATCTTGAACTTTGGTTCTTCCCAGAATTTGTGTTACTTTATAATGCATATAAAACGAAACCTTGGTTTATACCAAGTAAATTACTTCTTTTAAATTTGAATAGAAATAAAAAAAGTAGTGAAAATAAAAAGATCAATGAAAAGCAAAAAAGAAGTTTTTTGACTAAAAATCATCGAAATCAAGAACAAAAAGAATCCACAGGCCGAAGATACCTTCGCTCTATTCTTTCACAAGAAAAAGGCATTGAAGAAAATTATGAAAGATCAGACATGAAAAAAGGGAAAAAGCAAAAACAATACAAAAGTAACACAGAAGTAGAACTAGATTTATTCCTGAAACGTTATTTGCTTTTTCAATTGAGATGGGACGATACTTTGAATCAAAAAATGATCAATAATATCAAGGTATATTGTCTCCTCTTTAGACTGATAGATCCAAGAAAAATTATTATATCCTCAATTCAAAAGAGAGAAATGAGTTTAGATATAATGTTGATTCAGAAAAGTTTAACTCCTACAGAATTGATGAAAAAGGGAGTATTAATTATAGACCCCATTCATTTGCCTGGAAACGACGATGGACAATTGATTATGTATCAAATCATAGGTATTTCCTTATTTCATAAGAGTAAGCAACAAACTAATCAAAAATACCAAGAACAAAGATATGTTTCTAAGAATAATTTTTATGAAGCTAGTTCACCACATCAAAGAATAACTGAAACTAGGCACAAAGCTCATTTATATTTGCCTGTTCCTGAAAATATTTTATCGTTTAGATGTCGTAGAAAATTGAGAATTCTGATTTGTTTCAATTCAAAGAGTAGGAGTGGTGTAGATAGAAATTCAGTATTTTGGAACGAGAAGAACGTAAAAAACAGTAACCAAGTTTCGTCTGATAATAAACATCTGGATAGAAAGAAAAATAAATTAATTAAATTAAAGCTTTTTCTTTGGCCTAATTATCGATTAGAAGATTTAGCTTGTATGAATAGTTCCTGGTTTGATACCAATAATGGCAGTCATTTTTGTATATTAAGGATACAGATGTATCCCCGATTTTTTAATTCGTGAATAATACACTTTTTCATTATATGCTTACTATATACTTATATGCTTACTATATACTTATATGCTTACTATATGCTTATAGGGTATATGAAAGCAACCAAATACACACATCACATGTCGTACATTTCATTCGAATAGCCAATACGAAATTTGTCTCAATTAGATCGCAAAAGAAATCAACATAACCTGCTTCATTTTCGGTCTAAATTCTTCGATTCGAAAAAGTACCAATCCTTTTCTATCCTCTATCTAAATCCAATTTAAAATTGGTTGGATTGATTTTACTTCAGAAAATTAGGAGTTCATAAATTGTATATACCACATTAAAATGAATGGCATTATTATTACTGATCAGTAAAATCCATATCTGTAAAAAAAGGGGGCAAAGGCATTTTTTTATGGTCAAAAATTCATTCATTTCGATTATTTCTCAAAAAGAAAACGAAGGGTCTGTTGAATTTCAAGTATTCAGTTTCACCAATAAAATAAGGAGACTTACTTCACATTTGGAATTGCACAAAAAGGACTCTTCATCTCAGAGAGGTTTGCGAAAAATTTTGGGAAAACGTCAACGGCTGCTGGCTTATTTGTCAAAAAATAATATAGGGCGTTATAAAGAATTAATCGGTGAGTTGGGTATTCGAGAAATAAAAACTCGTTAATTTGAAGTGTGATATCATTTAAACTTATTCATTTCCATTTTGATGAACTTCTTTTTACTTTCAGAAACGCATGGAAGAATGACTCGAGAAAAAAACTTATGATTGCATCAACTACAAGAAAAGACCTCATGATAGTCAATATGGGACCTCACCACCCATCAATGCATGGTGTTCTTCGACTGATAGTTACTCTCGACGGTGAAGATGTTATTGACTGTGAACCAATATTGGGTTATTTACATAGAGGGATGGAGAAAATTGCGGAAAATCGAACAATTATACAATATTTGCCTTATGTAACGCGTTGGGATTATTTAGCTACTATGTTCACAGAAGCAATAACTGTAAATGGACCGGAACAGCTAGGTAATATTCAAGTACCTCAAAGGGCTAGCTATATCAGAGCTATTATGTTGGAATTGAGTCGTATCGCTTCTCATTTGTTATGGCTTGGCCCTTTTATGGCAGATATTGGGGCACAGACTCCTTTCTTCTATATTTTTCGAGAACGAGAATTGATATATGACCTATTCGAAGCTTCCACCGGTATGCGCATGATGCATAATTATTTTCGTATCGGAGGAGTAGCTGCTGATCTACCTCATGGCTGGATAGATAAATGTTTGGATTTTTGCGATTATTTTTTAACCGGGGTTGCTGAATATCAAAAGCTTATTACACGGAATCCCATTTTTTTAGAACGAGTTGAAGGCGTAGGCATTATTGGTGCAGAAGAAGCACTAAATTGGGGTTTATCAGGATCAATGCTACGAGCTTCCGGAATACAATGGGATCTTCGTAAAGTTGATCGTTATGAGTGTTACGACGAATTTGATTGGGAGGTTCAATGGCAAAAAGAAGGGGATTCATTAGCGCGTTATTTAGTACGAATCAGTGAAATGACAGAATCCATAAAAATTATTCAACAGGCCCTGGAAGGAATTCCAGGGGGACCCTATGAGAATTTAGAAATCCGACGCTTTGATAGAATAAAAAACCCTGAATGGAATGATTTTCAATATCGATTTATTAGTAAAAAACCTTCTCCAACTTTTGAATTGTCGAAACAAGAACTTTATGTACGAGTTGAAGCACCAAAAGGCGAATTAGGAATTTTTATGATAGGAGATCAGAGTGTTTTTCCTTGGAGATGGAAAATTCGACCACCGGGTTTTATCAACTTGCAAATTCTTCCTCAGTTAGTTAAAAGAATGAAATTGGCTGATATTATGACGATACTAGGTAGCATAGATATCATTATGGGAGAAGTTGATCGTTGAAATGATAATTGATACAACTGAAATACAAACTATCAATTCTTTTTCCAGATTGGAATCCTTAAAAGAGGTCTATAGGATCATATGGATGCTTGTCCCTATTTTGACTCTTGTATTAGGAATCACACTAGGTGTACTAGTAATTGTTTGGTTAGAAAGAGAAATATCTGCAGGAATACAACAACGTATTGGACCTGAATACGCTGGGCCTTTAGGAATTCTTCAAGCTCTAGCAGATGGTACAAAACTACTTTTTAAAGAGAATCTTCTTCCATCTAGAGGCGATACGCGTTTATTCCGTATGGGGCCATCCATAGCGGTCATATCCATTTTACTAAGTTATTCAGTAATTCCTTTTAGCTATCGACTTATTCTAGCTGATCTTAGTATTGGTGTTTTTTTATGGATCGCCGTTTCAAGCCTTGCTCCCGTTGGACTTCTTATGTCGGGATATGGATCAAATAATAAATATTCCTTTTTAGGTGGATTAAGGGCTGCTGCTCAATCAATTAGTTATGAAATACCATTAACTCTATGTGTATTATCAATCTCTCTACGTGTGATTCAGTGAGACATAAAAATTCCCCTATTTCTAGCAAGAAAGTTAAATGAACTGAATATCTATTTTATATTTTTTTATTCATTATTGGGGTTGATAAAATAAACCAGATAGTTATATGAGTGAAATAAAACGGCTTAAAGATTTGCTGTTAAAGGAATTCAATCTCATTTCCTATGTACAAGAATTAAGTGAAAGTAAAGACATAAACAGTCGAGACTGTTTACCCCAAGATTAGTTGATTAGTCATCATGACTTGAAGCGGGTTCAAAAGATCAACTTATGGGGTTTTTACCATCTATTAACATAGCGATTGCCCTAATGGGAGATTCAAACAAAATGAGTGGATGGTTAGGAAGACCAAGATACACAAAGGATTAATAATAGAGATTCTGGCAATAGGATATTTCTTTATAGAAAAGGAATTTGAGTTCGGGCTTTAAGTTGGTAGAAATGATTAAGAAGTACCCCCCACAATTTCGATCTAGAGTATGTTCCTATCCACCGATTAAGTAAATAACTATCACGAACGAAGAAATCTTTTACTTTGGATAATGTCCCCTTTTTTTTTTGAGAAAGGAGAATAGGAACGAAATAAAATAGAAAGACTAGAATTGCAAAAAGAGATCTTTTTTTTTATTCATACCTATCTTTATTTAGAAAGATAGAATTCTTATTATGAAATGCAATCGCTAATTCTTTTTCGTAATCGAAAATGATAGGTTGATATTGATATTCGTCTAAAAAGCCTTTTTTATTCAAGGATAAAGTTTTTAATCAACAAAGAAAAATGCAAATTCTTAAAAGATGAGATCAATTCAGAAGCACTTTATTTATTCGAAATCTAGCAGACAGAATTTCATTGGTCTAATTCGAAACCTTAGAATAAGCGTTTGACTCTCGAGCGATCTTATAACCACAAAAAAATAATGTAGAAAGGTCCTTATTTGTGACCTATGAGGAGCCGTATGAGGTGAAAATCTCATGTACGGTTCTGTAATAGCGACAGGAGCAGTGATGTTAGCGTCGACTATGATTATCTAATAGTTCAAGTACAGTTGATATAGTTGAAGCGCAGTCAAAATATGGTTTTTGGGGGTGGAATTTGTGGCGACAACCTATAGGGTTTATAGTTTTTCTA